GGACCGGGACTCCTGACAATTGCAAAACCCCTCCTTTGTTGCAAAATCCCTGAAAAAGAGGGTTTCCTTTCGACTAAGAAAAGGAAATAAAAGGCGAATTGGTATGCTTATCCTAATTCCTCGTCCTCAAATCAGTCCGTCCAATTGGAATTGTAGGAGTTAAATCTTGATATAATTAAAAAAAAAAAGCTAGAAACACGGATATAATAAATAAGAGAAAAAAATAGGTAAATTTCCTTTCCTATTTCTAGGATTAAACAAAAGGATTAGCAAATAAAAGTGCTAATGCTACAACCAGTCCATAAATTGTTAAAGCTTCCATAAAAGCCAGACTAAGCAATAAAGTACCTCGTATTTTTCCCTCTGCCTCGGGTTGTCTCGCGATCCCTTCTACTGCTTGACCCGCAGCAGTTCCTTGACCAACTCCAGGTCCAATAGAAGCAAGCCCAACAGCCAACCCAGCAGCAATAACGGAAGCGGCAGAAATCAGTGGATTCATGATAAGTTCCTCACACTAAAATAAAGAAAAACTAAAGAAATCGTTAATGATACAATCGTCCAATTAATTATGACTTAAGTTTTTCGTCACTAGGATTCACCCAGGCGAAGTAACTACGAACTGCGAATTGGAGTACTAATAATATTAGTATTGAACCATCAAAACTATTTCCATATCCTTTTTTTTCGTTCCGCTCCAACGGCACAACACAGGGTTTTGTGAATCCATACGGCGTTTGTTCTTTCCTTTCTTTTTTCACAGACCCATTTTTTGAATTATTCTCCCAGTCAAAGCAAAAACGAAATCGAATAATTTCTATTGGAATCCCTATCGAAATTCACAAGAGTCCCCTAGGGGGATTAGATATATCTTTAGTTCATATATAACTAGCAATATCTAATATCCCATATACATATCTTTCTTCCAGAACGTAAACCAAATATTTCTATCTTAGATTCTTGGAATTGAATGACCAAAAACGAGCAAAACGATATAAAGAGAATATTAATTGAGGGGGGGGGGTATGCTATAATAAGGCCAAAAAGAGAATTGTAGAAAAGAGATCTAAAGGCTCTCTTTTCTACAATTCCCGAATCTTATAATTTTTTTTTTCTACGGCTTCGTGAGCGTATATCCTGTATTTGTAGCTTTCTGTTTGGATATGTATGTTTCCTAAGTGGATTATCTTGAGTTACGCATACATTGCCTTGTTCTAAGCTACAAAAAAAAGACTATGTCGAAAACGAGTCAATGGTGTCCCTCCATGGATTCGCCGATATAAGCCGCAGCTAAAGTTGCAAAAATAAGAGCTTGAATACCACTTGTAAATAATCCAAGGAACATGACAGGGATAGGAACAACTAAAGGTACTAAAGAAACAAGAACTACAACTACTAATTCATCGGCTAATATATTCCCGAAAAGCCGAAAACTAAGCGATAAGGGTTTTGTGAAATCTTCTAAAATATTAATTGGTAAAAGAATTGGAGTTGGTTGAATGTATTTACGGAAATAACCTAATCCCTTTTTGGAAAGACCCGCATAGAAGTAGGCTACTGACGTGAGCAAGGCTAAAGCAACGGTAGTATTTATATCATTCGTGGGTGCGGCTAACTCCCCATGGGGTAACTCGATGATTTTCCAGGGCAAAAGGGCACCTGACCAATTCGAAACAAAAATAAAAAGAAACAGAGTTCCAATAAAGGGAACCCATGGTCCATATTCTTCTCCAATCTGAGTTTTGCTCACGTCTCGAATGAATTCAAGGACATATTCGAAGAAGTTTTGACTGGCAGTAGGAACGGTTTGTGGATTCCGAACGGCTATAAAGGCTGAACCTAATAAGATCGCAATTACAACCCAAGAAGTAATAAGTACTTGGGCATGGACTTGGAACCCGCCTATTTGCCAATAGAAATGTTGGCCTACTTCCACACCGGCTATATCGTATAACCCCTTTAGTGTGTTGATGGAACATGATAGAACATTCATATTGCCCTCTGCCCGAAATAGAAATTAAAAAGAATTATTTTGATTCAGCCATCTTCTTTTCGACTTGTCTCCTTGAAGTGTATATTTGGAATATCCGCTAATTACAAAATTTCCACCAGTTTTTGCCTCTTTTCTTTTGTGCGATTCCGGAATCGTCCAGTACTATTCAGGAATAATACTCAACCCATAAAGCGCTAACTCCCTAACTCTATGGAATTACAAAAATAATTTATTTATCTTATTATTAATCAACGATTTCGTATATAGCTAGAGCGGCCCTCACAAATTGCGACTACTAATTTGTTAAGAATTAATCGGATTGAGGCTATAGCGTCATCGTTTGCTGGAATCGAAATATCGGCGAGATCGGGGTCACAATTTGTATCGATTAAACAAATTGTGGGAATTCCCAAAGTGATACATTCTCGAAGAGCCGTATATTCTTCTTGCTGATCAACGATGATTACAATATCAGGTACCCTCGTCATATATTTAATCCCGCCCAGATACGTTTGCAGGCGCGATAATTGTCTCTTCAAAATAGCGGCATCCCTTTTGGGAAGACTGTCGAGCCTCCCCCTTTTTTGGTCCGTTCTCAAATCCCTGAACTTGTGGAGTCTCGTTTCTGTAGTGGACCAATTCGTTAACATACCGCCGAGCCATTTTTTATTAACATAATGACACCGAGCCCTTATTGCAGCTCGTGCGACTGAATCAGCTGCTTTATTTTTCGTACCAACAATTAAGAATTGTTTTCCTCTACTTGATGCATCAAAAACTAAATCACAAGCTTCTGATAAAAAACGCGCAGTTCGAGTCAGATTTATAATATGAATACCTTTATGTTTTGCAGATATATAAGGTGCCATTCTAGGATTCCATTTCCGAGTACCATGACCAAAATGAATTCCTGCTTCCATCATCTCTTCCAAATGGATGTTCCAATATCTTCTTGCCATTTCTCCCCCACTTCCTCTTTTTTAAGAGACGAGGCGCCTTGAAATAAATAATTGTTCCGAGGGAACCTTCTTTTTTACCAGAGATTTACCATTGATACACGATCCAGGCCATTCATTACTTTCTATTCATTATTATCCTTCTTTTCTTACCATTAAGAAATCAAATGATCACAAATAATTCAAAGAATCAGCTCCTAGGACTCATTAAACCCTCTAAGCAATAGTGCTCTGATGTATCATGGGAAGTCGTTGAAATGTAAGAGGCGCCTAATTCTTTGTAGTGTAAGAAAATATCTCTCCCCCCGAATAAATTCTTTTTTTGTCGTTCCAAAAGAATGTTGTTATGCTGCCTTGAATAGTGCACTAATCCTTTGAATCCGGTACCTACGGGTATTATCCCCCCCAGAACAACGTTTTCTTTCAGGCCTTTCAACCAATCGATACGACCTCGGAGAGCGGCTTTTGCTAAAACTCGCGTGGTTTCTTGAAAACTCGCTTCGGATATAAAACTTTGAGTATTCAGAGATGCTCTCGTTATTCCCAATAAGATAGCTCGATAACAGATCACTTCTTCCAAAGCACGCCCCGTTCGTCCCGCTCGTACCAATCCGATCAGTTCACCGGGTAAAAAAATATTAGACATTCCATCTTCGGAAACCACGACTTTGGATGTTATTTGACGTACAATAATTTCGATATGTCTATTATGGATCTGCACCCCCTGTGATCGATAAACCTTTTGGATCTTATTAACCAAAGAGATACGACTTTGCACTATAGTTAGCTCCGCACCAATCAAGAATCCCCAGGGAATTCCAAGAATTTTTGTTATACGCGCGTTCCATCCCTCAACTCTCTTTTCCAGGTTCATCGATATTGAATCAAGGGAACGCACTTCTAACACTTGTTCTACTTTTGGAAGACCCTGGGTTATATCACCAGATCTCGATTTTTCATATATAAATGTAATTAATGTATCTCCTTCGTAAAGGATTTCTCCATAATGCCCATGAACAGTTGCTCCAGGAGTAGCCAAATAAGGCTTAGCTGATCTTATTACTACAGAGTTAACTTGAACAATTAAAACTTGACCAGATTTTAGGTGTGGTCCCTTTTTGGTTATACATACATTTTCACAAAGAAACTGCCCAAGACTAATTATCGGGGCCCTTTCCTCCCAATAATTATACTTATGATGGGGAAAATGCCAAGTCAAATTAAATGGATTCAAAATGATCTTACTGTATGGATCAGGATTATAAATTTCCCAGTTTTCGTCCATTAAATAATATTTAAGTACTGGAAAAGGCTGTTTGAAATTGTCAAGTTGCAAATATTTAGTTCCCGAGATATGATTATGAGTTATTAAATAGTAAAATGAATAAAAATTCCCAATTTGAAGGGCGGTTCCTAAGGGTCCCAACGAATTAGTTAGAGAATCTTTTTGAATTGGAATTGTTTGTTTTATCACATTGTGATATTTTACATCGTTCAATGGACCCATTTGAAAATAATTAGATGATGACAAAATTATCAAAGATTGGCGTTCCTTATTTTTATTCAACAACGTACAAAGAGTTCCTTGATTTTGGCTAAGTGATTGTTCAACCCCTGACTTGCCAAAAACGGAATAAAACGGATTGCTATTGGCGCGAGCTGAACCATTATCAGAAATCAATCCTGAACTCGACGGATGGTTCCTTTTTCGGATATAGGAAATATGGGATTCCACTAAGTTGATTCTTAGGAAATCTTGAATCAGACCATTTGTACGTACTTCAACAACGGAAGCGCAAACCCCTTCGACGGAAGCACTCTTTTTGTCTTGGTCCCAATTCAACACTAAACACGTCCGAACTAATTGAATACTTGGATCAGAAATTCCCCGAGCAGCTTTTGCTTTGCCCCTCCCATAAAGGACATAATTGACAACTCGAAATTGCATATTATCCTTTTCCCGTAGTGGATCCTGGGGGAAGAGTGTTGCTAAATTTATACCGTCCGCTATTTCATATGTGACTACGGGCCGCACCAAAACAAAATACTTTTTCTTGGTAGGTGTGATCCGTTGAACATAGATCCATTTTTTCAATTTTTTTGAGTCCGTAGGGGCTTCTTTTTTTTCACTTTCAGGCGGTATCAGGATGCCACTGTGCCGAGATATCTTATCGATCTCTCCGGGAAAATGGATATCTCCCGAAAATATTTTTAGTTCAACTCCCCCCTTTTTTCTCTCCATTCGGACCAATCCACCTACTCGGCTTCTTATATTTAAAGCGATTTGTGTATCTACTCCAATGATACTATTATTCCGTACCATTAGGTAAGAAGATTCGGGAAAAATATGCACTTCCTCTGGAATGAAAAAAAGGCGGTCTATTTTCATTTGGTTTTTTGGCTTAATTTTTTTGAGTCCTCGATACTCAATCAAGTCCTCTTTTTTAACAATTGACTGCGTCCCCAGAGTCCCATATTTAGTAATTCCGGAACTCTTTCTTCTGTATTGAGGATCATCGAAATAAGCAAGAATACTATTTCTACGAAAAATCCCCCTTATGGGGATTTCAATCGAGATACCTGAATGAGGCGTTAGCTCTTTCTCTTGTTCTTGCATCGAGTGGAATGGAATAAGAAAGCGATTTCTTTGCCTTTTTGCCAATAAATCCGAATTCGCGTGGAGAATTGCAGGATGGATGAGATTACAATGACTAGTGCCTATGATTCTATTAAATCCCGAAAAATCAGAACGAAAAAATTTGTGCCTCCCTTGATCATTATTGCCTGTGAGTGCGAGGCCAGAAATCTCTCGCCGTTCGACAGAAAGCGAATGAATATTCATTTGATCTTGATCCTTGTAGAGTGAAAACGAAACTACACTAGATCTGCGCGAACCCCCCGATAATATCCATAAATGACTTGTTTTTGGCAAGAGGTGCACATTACTATATGTAAATTCGGGTGCATGGTACACATCAGTACTCCAGTGCATTTCTCCCTCTGAATCAGAATAAATATGTTTTCGAACCCTCTCTTTAAAATTCAAAGTGGACGCTCCCGCCTGAATCTCAGCAATCACTTGTTCTGATTCGACATATTGATCATTTTGAACTAAAAGAAAACTCTTTGGTGGAATAGTCACATTATGCATAATATCTTGACTCTCAATAATTACATCCAAATCTATAGAACATAGAAAAGCAGGATGCCCATGGCGTGTGCGCGTGGGATGAACCAAATCCTCATTGAATTTTATTTTACCAGTTGAAGGGGCTCGTACATGTTCTGCAGTACCCCCTGTAAATACGCCACCGGTATGAAAAGTTCTTAATGTTAGTTGAGTGCCCGGCTCCCCAATAGATTGACCCGAAATAATACCTACGGCTTCCCCCAATTCAACCAGGTCACCATGCGTTGGACTCCGACCATAGCATAATCGACAGATCCACGATGTACTCCGACAAGTAAAAGGGGTTCGAATCGATATTGCTTGTGTTCGAAAGGTTATGAGTCGATTGACAAGCCCAATCCCAATATCTTGATTTCTAATGGCGATGCATCGCGGGCCCATATATATATCGTCTGCTAATACACGCCCAATTAATGTTTGGCTAAAAACCCTTTCCGACATCATCCTATTTTGATTTTGGGGGCTCACAGAAATTCCTCGGAGGGTGCCGCAATCTGCTCTACGGACAATAACGTGTTGAACTACTTCAACAAGTCTGCGCGTAAGATATCCTGCATCTGATGTTCGGACAGCGGTATCCACAACTCCTTTGCGGGCTCCATAGCAAGAAATTATATATTCGGTTAAAGAAAGTCCTTCGCGTAAATTGCTTTGAATGGGTAAATCAATCATTTGCCCTTGTGGATCAGACATCAATCCTCTCATACCCACCAATTGGTGTACTTGAGATGCATTTCCTCTAGCTCCCGAAAAAGACATTATATGGACTGGATTAAAAGGATCGGTCATCCTAAAATTCGGATTCATTTCTTGTCGCAAATATTCACTTGTAGCATACCATATTTCAATGGATTGACGTAGTTTTTCTATCGCGTGTACATTCCCATAATGATGGTGTTTTTCCAAAATAAAACTTTGTTGTTCAGCATCTTCGACTAGCCATCGCTTAGAAGGTATCGTTAAAAGATCATCAATGCCTAATGAAATCGATGTAGCGGTGGCTTGCTGGAAACCCAAGGTCTTTACTTGATCGAGGATGTGTGATGTATATGCCATTCCGAAGTGCTCTATTAACCTGCTAATAAGTCGTTTAATGGCAGTTCCATCTATCATTTTATTGTGAAAGACCAGACTCACCCGTTCTGTCATAAGTACCTCCGTATTCCGCTGAGTAGGATTCGACAATAGATTTGAGTCAATGATTGGAAAACTTCCTTTTCTCGATCTTGATTCGCGTAGAAAGGTGAATGGCGGTTAGACTTGAACCGAAAAGGCCCAAGGGGCTGTGGAATTCTTTAGTTTCGACACCATATGATTAGGTACCATATGAGCAGGCCCGACAAAACCCTTGTATAGCTTCTTCG